ATTACATCTTGCCCTTTTTGATTGAGAATTGTATCTGTGGCTACTGCTGTTTTGCCAGTCTGTCTGTCCCCAATAATTAACTCTCGCTGACCGCGCCCTATCGGGATCATCGAATCGATAGCAATAAGCCCTGTTTGAAGGGGTTCATACACGGAACGCCTGGAAATTATACCCGGAGCAGGAGATTCAATTAAGCGAGATTCCGAAGCGACAATTTCGCCTCTCCCATCAATAGGTTTAGCGAGAGCATTTATAACACGACCCAAGTAAGCCTCGCTCACGGGTATCTGAGCAATTCTTCCTGTTGCTTTTACAAAACTTCCCTCTTGTATCATCAACCCATCGCCCATTAATACAATCCCAACATTTTTGGATTCCAAATTCAGAGCAATACCTCTAGTCCCTTCTGCAAATTCGACTAATTCACCTGACATTATTTCACCAAGACCTATAATACGAGCAATCCCATCCCCCACTTGAACTACGCGACCGATATTCTCAATTCCTACTTTCCTATTATATTGTTCAATACGTTCGCGGAGAATTTTATGAATTTCGTCGACTCGAAGGGTTGCCATTAGTGTTTCTTGAATCTTTTTTTTTTCGGAAGCAAGGGGAAAAATAATGCCTAAATTCTAAACGAAAGTAGAAGTTCAAGGCCTAATAAATTTAAATTATCTCTTCCATTCTATGGCCCCTAGAATGCCAATATTAGCACGAATCGTACGGAAATGTAACTCGGTATTCAAACAACTATTCAGAGTTCCTAGAGCTCCTTGTACGGCTTGTTGGAAAACCCGTTGTCGGACCTGATTCATCGCTCTTTGTTTTTCAAAATAAAGGGTTTCATTTTTAGACTTTTCTAATTGTTCCAAACTCATAGAAGTAGCATTAATCAAATTTGCTTTTTCTCGTTCTATTTCAGAGTATCCATTCATCCGATATTCATCTGCTTCTAGTTCGACTTTCTGTAATCGAAGCCGAGCTTTTTCGAGTTGTTCAAGGGTCCCTCTACGCAATTCTTCCGAATTGCGAATAGTACTTAAGATCCTCTGTTTTCGATTATCTAATAAATCTTTTAATGAAAGTAGATTATCTTGTTATTAAGTTTGCAACTTTTATGATCTCTTCCCGAACCAAACATGAATCTTTCGATTCATTTGGCTCTCACGCTCCTTTTTTTCTTTTTTGCTATGTATTATGGTTATTTCCATATCTTTTTTTTATGTAATGAGCCTATCCTCTATCCTCTTTTCTCTTTGTATTTCAATATACCGAAACGTATATAAGACTAGATAAATATTAAGAGGACTCTTCCGACTAGATAAAAATCTATCATGGTCAGCAAAGTTGTTTCTTTATTTGTGTTTGCTCTGTTAGTTAACAATTTCATTAAGAAAAACGAAGTAAATAAATGGAAAATGAAAATTGCTAGAATTATTTTTCTTTCCTTAAATCCAAAAAATTTCTCTTTTTTTTATACACAGGTCGTCGATTCGGCATTGGAAAAAGGGCAGGGTGCCCTTCTAGTAAATAGTTCAAACCATTTTATCGATATGAGTGTTCTATATCAGATAAATTCTACACTAGCTATTTCCCATTTAAAGCATTTGGATACTAATAAAGCATTTCGATACTAATATAGTTGTAGAAAGAGTACCCCTTTTTGCCTGGACTTCAAGCAGTTTAGCTTTAACCGTGTTAATGGTCTCACATTATTGGTCTATAGAGAATCAAAGTAAATTTACCAATGAGTCGCGAAATGCTATGGTTCTTCCATATGATTTCTGAAGTTATTCAGAAGTAATTCGTGGAGATCGTGCACCTTTTCTTATTTATCCCAAAACAAAAATACTAAAAAATATTCTAAAGTGCAGCCGGATAAATCCAATCTATTCTTGAAATAGACAACTCGCACACACTCCCTTTCCAAAAAAAATCAATACGCCAACCACTACAGTTAGATTTATTAGATTTGTTGCTAAAATATCGGTATTAAGCCCGAAACTCCCAGCGAATGGCCAGTGAGCTAAAAAAACAAAAGAATGGGTTACATTTTTCATATGCTCTCCTCTTATAGATAGGACGAACAAAGAAGAAAGTTTTTCGATCACTTACTTCGCTCGCCCTTTTTTTATCGGTTTTTTTAATGCAATTTTTTTAATGCAAATAGATTCAATCTAAAAATTTCTTTTAGATTAAGTTTTAGGTCTCGTTTGACCTGTGAAAGATCTCCTTTGTGAAAATGTTCCCAAAATTCCTAAAATAAAAGGAAAAAGACTTTCCACTATCCTAAACTAAGGACGGGAAGGAAGAGGGCGAGCATATCTTCTACCTAAATTGATCATGCTCAAATCAACCCTTCGTGGGGTATTGTCTGTCCCGATAAATAAAAAATTCCTGGAATAATATAATAAATAAAAGTATTGATATACTTGGAATTACAGAAGCAAATACCAATTTACTAAAAAAAGAAAAAAGTATCTAATCTAAAGGACTTATTTTATTTTTTAGGATTAAACAAAAGGGTTCGCAAATAAAAGCGCTAGTGCCACAACCAGTCCATAAATTGTTAAAGCTTCCATAAAAGCTAGACTAAGCAATAAAGTACCTCGTATTTTCCCTTCTGCTTCTGGCTGTCTCGCAATACCCTCTACAGCTTGTCCTGCAGCAGTACCTTGACCAACTCCAGGCCCAATAGAAGCAAGCCCTACAGCCAATCCAGCAGCAATAACGGAAGCAGCAGCAATTAGTGGATTCATGGTGAGTTCCTCGTGTCAAAAAAAAAAGAAATGGTTAAGGATACAATCAACCAAGAAATTATTACTTTTAACTTCTAAGCTCTATTAGGTCGAAGTAACTAAAAAGTACAAATTGAAATGATAATCTAAATCGTCCGAACTACTTCGAGATCTCGTTTTTAGTTTCTAATCATTAGAGGTTTGTGTAAATCCATATGCTTTTCATTATTCTATTTCTCTTTCTTTCCAACCAACCACCCTTTCATTCCATCTTTTTTTACTCTTCGATATCCTTGAGTTCCCATTTTTTCCCTTCATCTAATCCATAATAAAAGACGAAATACAGGAAGAACCCCTATTGAAATCGAACTAATCCAAATCCAATAGGAATCAAATCAAGATATACAATTGATAACAATATGCTGCATAGAACTGGATATGGAATCCAATTCCGGAATTCTATATATCGGATTAGATAATGAATCTAATCTAACTTAGAAATAAATAAAATCCTATATACATTTGTTTCTTCTATTTTGTTTGCATATTTTCTTATTTTCTATTGAATCCAATCCCAAAATCATTCCTTAGAAAGCCGCACAAAAGATGACTGTCTTATAGACATTAAGGATATAGATCTAACCGGATTTCGCCCCCCCTAAATGCATATATAATTTAACAATTCCGTAATATAGTCTATTCTCTCTCCTACAACTCTAGGTTATATATTCATACGCATTTCGAACTAGTTAGTTTTCTAACCAGGAGGATTATCTGCAACCATGCATGAATTGAGCTAAGCTAAAAAAAAAAAGACTATTTCGAAAATTATTCAATTCAATGATGACCTTCCATGGATTCACCTATATAGGCTGCGGCTAACGTTGCAAAAATAAGAGCTTGAATACCGCTTGTAAATAATCCAAGAAACATGACCGGTATAGGGACTACTAAGGGGACTAAAGAAACAAGAACAACAACGACTAATTCATCCGCCAATATATTTCCGAAAAGTCGAAAACTAAGCGATAATGGTTTTGTGAAATCTTCTAGGATGTTAATTGGTAAAAGGATTGGGGTTGGTTTAATATATTTCTCGAAATAACTCAATCCTTTTTTGCTAAGACCCGCATAAAAATATGCCGCTGATGTGAGTAAAGCTAAAGCAACAGTAGTATTTATATCATTCGTGGGCGCTGCTAATTCCCCATGGGGTAACTCTATAATTTTCCAAGGTAAAAGAGCACCCGACCAATTCGAAACAAAAATAAAAAGGAACATAGTTCCAATAAAGGGAACCCAGGGACCATATTCTTCTCCAATCTGGGTTTTGCTCAAATCTCGAATAAACTCAAGGACATATTCGAAGAAATTCTGACCGTCGGTTGGGATGGTTTGTGGATTCCGAACAGCTATGATAACTGAACCCAGCAAGATAGTAATTACGACCCAAGAAGTGATGAGTACTTGGGCATGAATTTGGAAACCTCCTATTTGCCAATAGAAGTGTTGGCCTACTTCTACGCCTGATATATCATACAACCCCTTGAGTGTTTTAATGGAACATGGTGTAATATTCATATTGTCCTCTGATAAAAATTGAACTTCAAAAAAGGAATTCTTTTGATTCAACCATCTCTTTCTCAACTCAGCAACTTGAAGTATTAATCTTATATTTAGGATACCAAGAAATCACATCAAATGATAATATATATCAATACCCTCTAATATATATCAATATTCCCCTTCTTTTATCTATGCAAAACAAAAAAAAAAATAGTAACTGATCCCCTAAATCTACGTAGTTGCTTAAGAATTCACTATTCTTCTTAATCTTAATCAATGATTTCTTATATAGAGAGAACGGCCCTCACAAATTGCAAATACTAATTTGTTAAGAATCAATCGAATTGAAGTCATAGTGTCATCGTTGGCAGGAATCGATATATTCGCGAGATCTGGGTCACAATTTGTATCGACTAAAGAAATAGTAGGAATCCCCAAAATGGCGCATTCCCGAAGAGCTATATACTCTTTTTGCTGATCAAGGACGATCACAATGTCAGGCAACCTCGTCATATATTTAATCCCGCCGAGATATCTTTGCAAGGTAGATAATTTTCTCTTTAAGATTGCCACATCTCTTTTTGGGAGATGGTGGAATTTTCCCATCTTTTCTTCCGCTCTTAAGTCTCTAAATTGAGAAAGTCTAGTTTTGGTAATCGACCAATTCGTTAACATACCACTGAACCACTTTTTATTAACATAATGACAACGAGACCTTATTGCAGCTGATGCTACTAAATCCGCTGCTCTTTTTTTGGTACCAACAATTAAGAAGCTTTTTCCCTGACTTGCTGCATCAAAAACTAAATCACAAGCTTCTGATAAAAAACGAGCCGTTCTAGCGAGATTTGTAATATGAGTACCTTTACGCTTTGCCGAGATGTAAGGGGCCATTTTAGGATTCCATTTCTTAATACCATGACCAAAATGAACTCCCGCTTCTATCATCTCTTTCAAATTGATGTTCCAATATCTTCTTGTCATTTTTTCCACACTTCCTTTTTTTTTTCTTTTTTTCGTCTTACCATTACGGAATTGATTTCTTTTTGAAGATTAAGAAAGAGCCGAAATATCTTGAAATAAATAATAATTGTTCCGATGGAGCCTTCTACTCAGAATTGGCTATTGATACATGATATAAACACAGCCTTAATAAATTAACTGACTTCTTTTATTTAGTAAAATATGAAAATACAAAATCTAAAATTAGACCTGTTAGCATTCTAAGGTCAAAAGTCTAGTTTCAATTAAAGTAAAAAAATCTGCTTTATATGCTTTATATATCCTTAAATCGTATAAATGGGAGTAAATGGGGGTTCTGATGTCTCATAGAAATTGTTTGTTACGTCAGAATCAGAAGAAACTAATTCTGTATGGAGAAACAAAATATCTCTCATTTCCGACGTGAATAGATTTTTTTTTTGAATTTCGAAATAAAGGTTCTTGTTTTGTGGGAAACGATGCACAAATTTTTGGAATCCGGTACCAACAGGTATAATTCCCCCCAGAACTACGTTTTCTTTCAGGCCTTTCAACCAATCAATACGACCTCGTAGGGCAGCTTTTGCTAAAACTCGAGCAGTTTCTTGAAAACTTGCTTCAGATATGAAACTTTGGGTATTCAGGGAAGCCCTTGTTATTCCCAATAAGATTGCCCGATAATAGATCGATTCATCCAAAGCTCGCCCTGCTCGTTCCGCTCGCAATAGTCCTATTAATTCCCCAGGTAAAAAAACATTAGACATTCCATCTTCGGAAACGCGTACTTTTGATGTTACTTGGCGTATAATAATCTCTATATGTCTATTATGGATCTGTACCCCTTGGGATCGATAAACCTTTTGGATCTTATTAACCAAAGAGATACGACTTTGGGCGATGGTTAGCTCAGCTCCAATCAAGAATCCCCAGGGAACCCCAAGAATTCTTGGTATACGCTCATTCCAATCCTCAATTCTCCTTTCGAGATTCGGCGATAGTGAATCAATTGAACGCGCTTCGAATATTTGTTCTACTTTTGGAAGACCTTGCGTTATATCACTAGATCTCGATTTTTCATATATAAAGGTAACTAACCTATCTCCTTTGTAAAGGATTTTTCCATAATGACCATGAACAGTTGCTCCTATAGTGGCCAAATAAGGCTTAGCTGTTCTTATAACAAAGGAGTCCATATTAACAATGAAAATTTGACCAGATTTTTTTATGTGCGATTTAAATAGACATACATTTTCGCAAATAAATTGTCCAAGGTGAATTATTGCCAATGTCTCCTCCCATGAGTTATGATGGAGAAAGTGCCAATTCAAATGGAATGGATCCACCATGATGTTACTGTCGAAATTCGACATCCTTTTATTTTCATCTATTAAAGAGTATTTAAGCCCTTGAAGTACTTGGAAGGTTTGTTTCAAATTGTCAACGAACAAGTATTTTTTTAACAAGATCTGATTATGTGTTAATAAATAGTAAGATGAAGAAAAATTCGATATACTAGGTACAATAGCGCCTAAGAGCCCAAAAATATCTCGAATAAGAATTCTAGGATTCGATTCTTTTACCGCATTGGGATATTTCGAATTCTTGAATAAACCAATTCGAGAACAGTTGGATGCCGACAAAATCATCAAAGATGGGTATTCTTTATTTCGATTCAACAAGGTGCCAATAGCTTCTTGATGTTGGCTAAGTGATTGAATCTTCGCCTTGGAATAAAAGGAGTTGGTATTGTTGCGATCTAACCTATTATTGGGAATCGGTCCTGCACTTGTCCTATCATACCTTCTTCTTGTATATGAAATAGTGGACTTGACTAACTCAATTCTTAGGAAATCGCGAATCAGATCATTTGTTCTTAACTCAACAAGGGAAGCATGAGCCCCCTCTTTTTCTTCTTGTTCCCAATTCACTACCAAGCAAGTTCGAACGAATTGACTATTCGTGTGATAAATTCTTTGAGTTAACTTGCTATTTTCATGAGAAATAAAATTGACAAGTCGAAGTTGGAGATTATCCTCTTCTTGCAGGAGATCTTGCGGGAAAAGTCTTGCTAGATTTCTCCCTTCGTCCATTTCATATGCGACTGCAGGTCGAACTGAAACAAAATACTTTTCCTTGCTTTTGAGAATTTTTTTCCGTTGAACATAAACCCAATTTTTTCTTTTTTTTGAGTCCTTAGAATCTTTTTTTTCTCTTTCTGGTGGTATCAAACTGGCGCCTAATATCTTATCCGCCTCTTCAGGAAAATGAATATCTCCGGAAAAGATTTTTAGTTCCGTATGGCTTTTTTTTCTCTTAACTCGGACCAATCCACCTAGTCGACTTCTTGTATTTTTTGTGAGTTGTGTATCCACTCCAATAATACTATTGTCAAGTACTTTTAGGGATGAGGATCTCGGCAAGATATGCAGTTCTTGAAGAATGAAAAAAAACCGATCTACTTCTTTTTGGTATTTTAGACTAAATTCTTTTGTTCCTCGATGCTCAATAAAACCCTCTTTTTTTAAGATAGAATCTTCCTCTGGGCTCCCATATTCGTCCTCTGAGTCTTCCTCTGAGTCTTCTTCTAAAGCCCCATATTCGTTCTCTGAGCCATCTTCACGGCTCCCATATTCTTCTTCCTCTAAAGTTCCATATTTGTCCTCTCGAGTTTTATATTCGTTCTCTGGGTTCCCATATTCTTCTTCTGAGTCTTTCTCTAGAGTCCTATATTCGGCCTCTAGGATCCCGTATTCATCTTCTAGGGTTTCATATTCGTCTTCTAGGGTTTCATATTCGTCTTCTAGAGTTCTATATTCGTTCTCTAGGCTCTCATATTCGTCCTCTGAGTCTTCCTCTAGAGTCCTATACTCTTCCTCTCGGGTCCGATATTCTTCCTCTAGGGTCCTATATCGAAATTTAACAATTCCTGAACCCCTTTTATCTTTTCTGTATCCTGGATCGTCAAAATAAGCAAAAATAGTATTTCTACGTAAAACACCCATAAAGGGTATTTCAATCGAAATCCCCAAACAGGATATTAGCTCTTTTTCTTGTTCTTGATGATATTGTAATGGAATGACGAACCTATTTCTTCGCTTTTTCGCCAACAAATCCGAATTATCTTGAAGAATAGAAGGATAGACAAAATTCCAATGATTGTTGGACACGATTCGATCTGGCGTTAAATAATCAAGAATTTCCTTATCTTTTTTACCAAAAGTATCCAACAGTCTATGGCTTACTTGATCATTAGCCATTGAGAGGTCAAAGATATATCTTCCGTCAAGAGAAAAAGAATAAGTATTCATTTGATCTTGATCCTTGTGCAGCGAAAAGGATGCTATACTGGATCTGCACATACTTACTGACAATATCCATAAATGGCTTGTTTTTGGTAATCGACGAAGATTACCATATTGATATTCGGGCGCATGGTAAACATCAGTACTCCAGTGCATTTCCCCGTCTGATTCGGAATAAATATGCTTTTGTACCTTTTCTTTAAAATGCAAAGTGGATGTTCCGGCACGAATCTCCGCAATTACTTGTTCGGATTTTACATATTGATCATTTTGCACTAGAATCAGGCTTTTTAACGGAATATTCACACTATGTAGAATATCCTGACTCTGAATAGTTACACGCAAGTCTATATAGCATAGAAAAGCAGGCTGCCCATGACGGGTTCGTGTGGGGTGAACCAAATCCTCATTGAATTGGATTTTTCCATTCGAGGGGGATCGTACAAGGTCGGCAGTACCCCCTGTGAATACTCCACCAGTATGAAAAGTTCTTAATGTTAGTTGAGTCCCTGGCTCCCCAATTGATTGACCCGCAATAATACCTACAGCTTCTCCCAATTCGACCAGATCGCCATGAGTGGGACTCCGCCCATAACATAATTGACAGATCCAAGATGTGCTCCGGCAAGTAAAAGGGGTTCTAATATATATTGGTTGTGCCCGAAACGGTTGTGCTCGAAAGGCAGTTATGAATCGATTGACTAATCCAATTCCAATATCTTGATTTCGAGCAGCAATGCATCGTGAACCGATATATATATCGTCTGCTAATACACGACCAATTAGTGTTTGGACAAAAAGTTTTTCTGTCATCCCATTTTGAGGACTCACAGAAATACCTCGAATAGTACCACAATCTCTTCTACGCACAATAATATGTTGAACTACTTCAACAAGTCTGCGTGTAAGATATCCAGCATCCGCTGTTCGTACAGCAGTATCTACAACCCCTTTGCGGGCTCCGTAGCAGGAAATTATATATTCTGTCAAAGAAAGTCCCTCGCGTAAATTGCTTTGAATAGGTAAATCAATCATTTGTCCTTGAGGATCCGCCATTAACCCTCTCATCCCTACTAATTGGTGTACCTGAGATGCATTTCCTCTGGCTCCTGAAAAAGACATTAGATAGACTGGATTAGAAGGATCCGTTATCCGAAAATTCGAATTCATTTCTTGTTTCAAATATTCACTTGTAGCATACCATATTTCAACGGATTGGCGTAATTTTTCTACTGCGTGTACAGCCCCATAATAATAGTGTTTCTCCAAAAGAAAACTCTGTTGTTCCGCATCTTGGACTAACCATCCTTTAGAGGGTATTGTTAAAAGATCCTCGATTCCTAAAGAAATCGATGTAGTAGTGGCTTGATGGAAGCCCAGAGCCTTTATTTGATCCAGTATATGGGATGTATATCCCATTCCGAAATGATCTATTAATCTGCTAATAAGTCGTTTCATAGCAGTTCCGTCTATCTCTTTATTATGAAAGACCAGGTTGGCCCGTTCCGCCATACATAAGTACCCCCCTTTTTTGACTGAGTAGGATTCGACAATTGCTGAGTAGGATTCGACAATAGGCCTGAGTCAGTGATTCGAAAACTTAATTTACCCCCCTTTCCTCAATCTCAATCTGAATTTGCGTGGCAAAAAAGATGGTACTAGCGAAATCGGAATGCCCCCCGAAAGGGGCATCGCCGAATCTAACTTCCTTGTTTAGATTTAGATAGTGTATGAATAGGCCCGACTAAATCCTTGTATGGCTTCCTCTATTTCTCTATAAAAAGAAATATGACCAAGAGTGGTTCGAATGTATATAGAACGGGTTTCTTTTTTTCTATTTCCGACTATTAGATAGTGGGCATAAATCTCATGATAAGTCCCAAAAGATTCATATTGAACTTCAATCGGAACTTCTCTTGATCCAATGATGCGTTGATCTAGTTTCCATCGGAGCCACAAGGGACTGTTTAAACCGATTCGTTTCTGTCTATAAGCTCCCAGTGCATCATAGGAACTAGAAAAATGGGGTTCTTTATCTTTCGTATAATTATTATTATTGTAATTTACTTTTTTATTTGGATAGTTTCCGCAACTATTATATCTATTTGCACAAATACCTCGACGATTTCCAATCGTTAATACATAAAGTCCGATAAGCATGTCTTGGGTTGGCACGCAAATAGGATCTCCAATAGCGGGAGACAGGAGATTCATATGAGAAAACATAAGTAAACGGGCTTCCGCTTGAGCTTCCAAGGATAAAGGTAGATGAACAGCCATTTGATCCCCATCAAAGTCCGCATTGAAACCCTTACACACTAATGGATGTAAACAAATAGTACGCCCCTCTACTAAAGTGGGTTGGAAGGCCTGTATGCCTAATCTATGCAGGGTAGGTGCTCTGTTCAACAGTACAGGATGCCCCCGCATAACTTCTTGAAGTATTTCCCATACAATGGGTTCCTTTTCCCAAATTTTCCTTTTAGCAATCCTGACATTAGAAGTAGCACGTTTCGTGATTAAATCGCGAATTACAAATAGCTGAAAAAGCTTTATTGCTATCTCTAGAGGTAATCCACATTGATGTAATGAAAGCGAAGGACCCACAACAATGACAGAACGCCCCGAGTAATCGACCCGTTTCCCAAGCAGAGTCTCGCGAAACCTCCCCTCTTTACCCTCAATTACATCTGAAAGTGACTTGTATATTTTATTGTGACCATCCCTCGTTGGTTGCCCGCGAGACCCACTATCAAGAAGTGTATCCACGGCTTCTTGTACCAATTTTTCCTGGCACATTACTAAATCTGCTGGCGCTAATTCACTTCTTTTTAATAGATAGGCAAGGTTGTTGTTCCGACGGATAACTCTCTTATAAAGTTCATTAATATCCGAAGTCACTACTTTATCCCCAGACCTATAAACAATGGGTCTCAATTCGGGAGGAAGAACCGGTAATAAGCACAAAACCATCCATTCTGGTTCTACATTTGTTTGAATAAAATGTTTCGCCAATTGCATTCGTCTAATTAAAAAAACTTTTCTTATTCGTCTTTTTCTATCTTCCCATTCATCTCCACTATACCCCTCGTCTTCTAATTCCTTCCATTCAACCAAGGAATTCTCTATAATAATTCGCAAATCCAAATCCGCTAATTGTTCTCTAATAGCACCTGCTCCTGTCGCAATTTCCCGATTTCGAAATGTTGCAAAGCCTGGGGTAGAAAAAAAGGGAGAAATGCTGTGGTTACAGGATGAAATTTCATCTTCGAATAAACCTCGTAATCGTAAGAAAGTAGGTTTTTTAGCGCTGGGCCTAGCAAAAGAGAAATCGCCGTATACTAGGCCTTCCAATTTCTTAAGAGGTTTATCTAAAAGATTCGCGATATAACTAGGAAGACCTTTCAAATACCACACATGAGTCACTGGACATGCCAGTTTGATGTATCCCATTTGATATCTTCGTATCCGAGAATCAACAAATTCTACCCCGCATTTTTGACAAAATCTTTCGTCTTCGTTTTCAGCTACGCTCGCTCGAGAATTTCCACAAGCACAAATTCCGCTTTTTATGGGTCCAAAGATTCTTTCGCAAAACAATCCATCTTTTTCTGGTTTATCGGTTTTATAATGAAAAGTGGAAGGCCTTGTGACTTCGCCAACGACTTCCCCATTAGGTAGGATTTTGTTAGCCCAAGCCTTTATTTGTTGAGGGGAAACGAGTCCAATTTGAAGTTGTTTATGTTTATATTGGTCAATCATAAAATAGAAATAAGAAAAAAATTTATATTTATTCTGATCAAACATCCTCCCTATTAACCTGAAAGTTCTTCTCAGATACAAGGAAATGGTTCAGTTCTAGAGCCAAAGATCGTAGTTCTCGAACGAGCACTCGAAAAGATTCTGGAGGATCCTCGTGATTAGGCACTCTTTTTCCCCAGATCGTAGCATTAAGTATTTCTTGGCGAGCTATAAGATGATCAGATTTATAAGTAAGTATCTCTTGTAAAATATGAGCAACACCAAATCCTTCTAAAGCCCAAACTTCCATTTCTCCTACTCGTTGTCCCCCTTGTTTGGCTCTTCCTCTAACGGGTTGTTGGGTAACAAGTGAGTAGGGCCCAGTAGAACGTCCATGGATTTTCTCATCAACTTGATGAATTAATTTTAAAATATAGGACTTCCCTATTAGAACAGGTTGTTCGAAGGGATCTCCTGTTCTTCCATCAAATATTCTGCTTTTTCCCGGGTACTCGGGTTCAAATACCCATGGATTTTTTGTTTGTTTACTGGCTTCATATAATTCCGAAAACACAAGTTTTCTTGAAGCCTCTTGCTCATATCTCTCATCAAAGGGTGCTATTCTATAATGTTTCTTTAGCAGATCCCCTGCTAATCCGAGCGAGCTTTCAAATATTTGTCCCACATTCATTCGTGAGGGTACTCCTAGGGGATTGAAGACCATATCAACAGGTGTTCCATCTTGCAAATAGGGCATATCTTGCCTAGGCAAAATTTTGGAAATGATCCCCTTATTCCCGTGTCTTCCTGCTACTTTATCCCCAACTTTGATTTCACGTTTCTGTAAAATATATACACGAACCATTATGTCGAGGGGGTCCCTCTGGATCCATTTCACATCGATAACGCGCCCTCTTCCACCTATAGGTAGTTTGAGAGAAGTTTCTTTTGAAGTGGATACCTCAAGACCAAAAATGGCCCGTAATAATCCAGCTTCCGCGATATACGAGGATTCGCTCGCTATCTGAGGCGTTAATTTACCTACTAAAATATCGCCTGTTTCTACCCAGGATCCCAACCTCACAACTCCATTTCTGTCCAAATTGCGGAGTAAATGTTCTTCTAGATGTGGTATTTCTTTAGTGATTTTTTCAGCGGAGCCTTGGCTTGTCGTATCCGTCTGAATTTCATATTTTCGGATGTGAAAAGAAGTATAAATATCCTCATATACCAAACGTTCGCTAATTAGTACTGCGTCTTCAAAATTGTAACCCTCCCACGGCATATAAGCTACTAAAACGTTTTTTCCTAAAGCAAGTTCCCCACCAACTGTAGCTGCTCCCTCCGCTAAAATTTGCCCTTTTTTAATGGATTTACCTCGCGGAACCCGAGGTTTTTGGTGCATACAAGTATTTTTGTTAGAGCGCCGATGGGCAACTAAAGGAATACTTATAGTTTTCCCACTACTTGAAAAAAGGATCTTGTGACTATCACTAGAAATGATCTTTCCCTCGCGTTCGGCTATAATGGAAACCCTCGAATCTAGAGCTGTTTGTCGTTCCAATCCAGTTCCAACAATGCACTTCTCGGACCGAGAAAGTGGAACTGCTTGGCGCTGCATATTAGAACTCATTAAAGCCCGATTCGCATCATTATGCTCAATAAAAGGAATGAGAGAACCTCCAATAGAAAAATATTGGAAAGGAAAAATACTTCTAACATGAATCTGTTCCCATGCAATAGTCAGGAATTCTTGACGGTATCTAGCTGGAACAACTTGTTCTTCCTGAATACCCTGATTCAAGGACAAAGAATTTCCTGCTGCTATCATATAATATTCATCTCTATTTGGTGATAAATAAACCACCTGTCTCTCTTTTTTTTCTTTTGCTTTCTCAGATATTTCATAAAACGGACTCTCTATAGATCCCCACCAGTGATCAATTCTCGCATGAATAGCTAAGGATCCAGTAAGTCCAACATTGATGCCTTCGGACGTGTCAATTGGACAAATACGCCCATAGTGACTCGGATGAATATCTCGGCTCCGAAAACTTGCAGTTCTCCCCGTCAATCCTCCAGGACCCAAACAACTCACTTTTCGCCCATGAACCGTTTGTGTCAATGGATTGGTTTGGTCAAAAACTTGAGATAAGGGGTATGTGCCAAAAAAGGTCTCATAAGTAGTTATTAATAAAATCGAAGTTGAAGTTGGAGTTACCAAAGTTTGTGGAGTCGGTTTCGATTGACGTATGAATACTCTACGGATAGTTTTTTGAACCGCATGTTGTAAACGGCCAAGAGCCAGTCCGAATTGATCTTGTAACAGATCCGCAACCGAACGAATACGTTTATTTTTCAAGTGATTCATATCGTCATCGTCAAGTATACCCGTTCCAAATTTCATTCCAATCAAATGATCCGTAGCGGCCAATACATCTCGTGGTAATAAGAATGTATTGTTCTGAGGTATATTAAGATTCAGTCTCCGATTCATATTTCGTCGACCAACTCTTCCTAATTCACATTTTTGTTGAAAAAATTTCTTTTGTAATTCCTCACATAAGGACTCCGAAAATACCAGGTCCCCGCCTACACAAGCAAATTGTTGATAAAACTCCAAAATAGCTTTTTCTTTTGACTCAATCCTCTTTTTCTCCTTAGCATTCAGGAAAGACAAGAAAATTTCGGGGTAGGAAACATTATCTAAAATTTCTCTTAGATTCGAACCCATAGCTGATGATAGAACTAAAATAGATATCTTTTGTTTTCTACTCACACGAGCCCATATCCTTTCTTTTTTATCAATTGCTAATTCCGATCTTCCTCCCCAATCTGATATTATAGTCCCGGTGTATATAGAAATTCCCTTATGGTCTAATTCGGAGCGGTAGTAAATACCAGGACTTAGCAATATTTGATTGATCAAAATTCGGTATATTCCATTTATTATAAAGGTTCCTAAGGAATTCATTATAGGAATGTTTCCAATAGAAATGGTTTGCTTTTGCACATCGAAACCAAAAATTAATCTCGCAGATACATATAATTCAGAAGAATAAGTGAGTGATTCATACACAGCATCCCTTTCTTTTATCGAGGGTTCTAGCAATTGATATCCTTTCGCAAATAATTGAAATGCAATTTCGTGATCTGGATCTTTAATTGTTGGAAACTTCTCAAGTTCTTCTGCCAAGCCTTGATTAATGAACCTACAAAATCCCTCGAATTGGATTTGACTAAATCCGGGTATTGTGGACATTCCCTCATTTCCATTCCGGAGCATCTTAATCTTAAGTTTCCTATTTATCGAAGAAAAATTCCATTATCAGCTCACTCTTTATCAATCCCTACGGATCAATCTAGCAATCATGGAATCTATATTCTGTTTACTGAATCACATGAAATTCTAGGGAACTCCACATACGTATTTCATATATGTATTTCATACATATGAATAAAGATAATTTTGACGAAAGTTCTATTTTCGCAGGGGTAGAAATGGAATTAAAATGAATTGATAAAAAAGTCCTAGAAAAAATTCTGCCACTTAAACTTTATGATATTCTAATCAGATTGGATAGCAAAGATTTCTTGTTTTATCTCCTTTCTATGAAAGAAATAAAGCCATAATAATTTATAAGCACTAGAAAGTTTGACTTTAGTTCGATTTAGAATTTAGAATAGTACGCTTAGTTTTATTTAAAAAAAAAATTGAGGTTCTTTTTTGTTTCGTAGTAATAGAATTGCTGAAAATAAAGGATTTCCTTGTAGAATCCTAAAATAAAGTACTTACCTTTTTTTAAGTACTTGCTAATCTAGTTATCCACCTATTCACATATCCTTTCTTTTATCGTAATTTCACTTGTGTGGGCCAAGAAAAGAAGGCCAGGCCATAATCTATATCAGAGCAAATTTCCTCTTTTTATTCAAGATATTTAATGCAATGAAAAATTAAAGCATGATTCCCCGTAGGGATATGTACATAAGGGGGATCCGTAGATAATAATGCTGTTCGGACCTGGAGTTTACCAATATACAGATTAGGGAAACTTTTATTCTATTTTATTATGCCATTAAAGGAGAGAATACCGATTTAAGAGTCGTTTACTACTGCAATTCAAAAAAAAAAAATTCTAGTTAATGGTTCCGATTTGTTCTGAATTTTGCAGTCTGTGACTGGAAATCCACTTTTGCTCCTTTGCCATCTCAATAGAATAGAAAAAAAAAAAGAGGTTTTAGTAAGAAAATATGGATGAATACTTGTTCTTTTCTCGATTTTAGATCGGATTTTTTGGCGGCATGGCCAAGTGGTAAGGCAGGGGACTGCAAATCCTTTATCCCCAGTTCAAATCTGGGTGCCGCCTAATCAATAAAATACTTAGGATTATAGTACTAATCAAACTCAAAAATTTTGTAACCTCATAAGTTGGGGCAAGAGAGTAACTAGGTCTGGTGATACTGGATTTTGAGAATCCATACCATAGTTCTATCCTCAAACGAGGCTTTGTTTTGGGGGCAGCGGCCCAAACGGGGAACTACCAACAGAGATGAGGTAGCGTTTCCTTATTCTTTATTCTTTTATTAATTTGAATTGATTCGGGAATTTAAAACTTCCAAAGGTCCCTAAGTCTTTTTTCAATCTTAGATTGAAGAAGGGACTTTGCGAAGAAATATCAATATACTTCGTACATCTTATGCTACCTACATACACTAAAGTAAAGGCTACTGATTCTTGTCGAGAATCAGATTGAATAGGCTGATCAAAAATCAATTTCGGAGTTGTGGAGTGGATAAGGTCTCCTCACTCTTTCATAGAAAGAGAGAAAGTGGGACAGTAGGGTTTAGGCCAAAAATAAACATGGGTAAAGTAGTTATCCAATAAATATTATCTATCCTAATTTTATGGTATATTCTGACGTCCTTTGCTTATAAAAAAGGTAACAAAAGGAAAAAAAATCTCTCTATTCCCGCGTCTTCTATTCAGGACATTCCCACACTCTTTCTTTTTTAAGGAAAAGGTATATGTATCATATTTATACTTAATACTCTCCAATTCTACCAGAAATCATATAAGAATTTGATAGGAGTAAATTCCTTTAACTGATTCATCTATAGTCTTAGAGCAGAATTTTGACTCTGTACCCTTAATTCCACTATGATTATTGATCAATAGTAGAATAATTCCTTCATAGAAATAGGAGACATAATTTACATGGATATAGTAAGTCTCGCTTGGGCTGCTTTAATGGTAGTCTTTACATTTTCTCTTTCGCTAGTAGTATGGGGGAGAAGTGGACTCTAGGGATACTACTAATTGATTGAGTAGTCGAATTGTAGTATCAACTCTTTTCTTTAATTGATCATTTTATTTTGTATTAATCATTTTGCCAAACTTTATTTTTTATCTTTCTCTTTCTTTAGTTTTGTTTCACTCTTGTAAAAAACTCTTTTAAGAAAGAGTCGTTCTATTCTACTATGTTTCATTCTACTATAATAGAAATAGAAAGAAATAGAATAGAAAGAGCTATTATAGTAATTAAGAATTTCTACTAGAAGTGACGAGTAAAAATAAAGTTCTTTACATAAGAAAATTAGACTTTCTTACACGAAGCTATTCACAACATATCGCACATTTTCCATTTATACTCTTTTCTTATTCTTAGAAATTTTTTTTTGTTCTTTTTTTTTGAAGGATCTCGCGTCATTTTTAAGTATGAAAGATTCGCAGGTTTTTTCCTTTTATTTACTTTTTTTCTTTTATTATAGTCTATTCTCGTATTATTTTTGTCCCTCTCCATGGATTCTTTCAATGAAGAATTGTCTTCGATTTTTTTTTGATTTTGACTTGCTTGAAATTAAGTGGATGCAGTGAAAAAAGAAGTTGAATTAGATTACTATTTCACTCTACTAATCTATTCTATGTAAATTCAAGATAATATAATAGAAAGAATCTAAAGTGTCGTAGAAAAAACTATATGTAGTTCTTTCTACCACACTTTAGGATTCCAACCGGATCCTTTCATTTAAGACTTGGATTTTTATTTTCTTTAATCCCTTTTTCATTTCTTCAATGATTAATTGGAATTCCAATTAATCATTTTGGCTGGCTGTTTTTACATAAATAATAAGTAAAAAGGCAGTAGGAACTAGAATGAACAATGCAGTAGCAATAAATGCGAGAATATTTACTTCCATAACCTCTTTATTTTATTTTTTTCACAATAACTCGGGATGTAATCCCATGGAGAGGAAAAGGGGGTATCCCTGTAAATTCAAGGGGAGGACTTGCATTCTGATAATACTGAATCAATTCAATATTATGAATATAGGATCTATCAAATCAATTCATGGTTGATAGTGGAATAATATAACATAGGAAGATCCCTTATCCATACTAAGACCAAAATAGGTTTTTTGATTGGATTCGGAACCCCTCCATTTTTCATCCTTTTCGACTTCTGCTTTTCTATATATATATGTATAGAAAAGAGTCTTTCTTATCCAATTTCCCTTCCTTTTTCTTATAGTTATACATACAATTATGTATGTATGTATTATATAACCGACTTTCTATGGGTCACATAGACATCCAAATAAGCAGGATGAAGTAGAAATGAGATGGAGAAAAGAGGATCTTAAATAAAAAAGATCCAATATTTTAATTTTAATTTAGGAAAAAGAGCGTTTGCTTGGTTTTTATTTTATTAGGTTACTGTCAATATCTGCTTTTTGGGTCTAAAGATGAGAGCAGATTCATAAAAAAAGGAGTCGACAAATGGACTGAGAATGAGGTAGATTCTTTCCAAGAATTCATTGAACATACACAAACAAAGTTGGAACTACAAAATGGAAGTGGTGTGGTTTAACCCCTAAAAAGGAACTAATTATATTAAATTCATTCTCTAACAATAAACGAATACAATTTGTGTATGGATTGGATTTCGGTAAAATACCGTAACTCTAACTCTATTTCTTAAGATAAGAGTCAAATAGGAAGTTAAGATGAGAATGGTATCATCATATCATAAAAATAGAGTAATATCCTAAATTATACTAATCCACGTATGATATGTATGTCTTTCCTTATCAACCAGAAGTAGTTAAAAAAAAGATTCCTATACAGCTCTCTTTTTATTGAGAGCTGCGAAATAAAAAAAGTAAAGTAAGGTTTTTTTTTCCATAGATATTTGATCTTGCCTTCTGCCCCCCCCCCTTTTCAGGGAAATTCTTGATGAAAAAAAGGAAAGATGAATTTTTACATTCATTGAACCCTAGTTCGGGACTGACGGGGCTCGAACCCGCAGCTTCCGCCTTGACAGGGCGGTGCTCTAACCAATTGAACTACAATCCCTGCGGGGTGTATGGCATACCTATTCTTAAATAGAACTCTAAGAAGATTCGTCTGTTGTATTCTAAGAAATAGATGAATCATATACTACTACACCCACATAAGATATGTGGGTATAGTGAGAGTGGCATAACTAGTATGCCGCGATTTTTTATCGCTAAAAACAACTGATAATCCACCTTTCAATAAGAAAAACTGTTTTCTTTGTAAGAAAAGAATCAGTCAGATATTTTTTTTATGGAAGAAAAAAATGGATTTAGTTCATATTCAAAAAGCCCTAGATTTTTGGGCCGAGCTGGATTTGAACCAGCGTAGACATATCGTCAACGAATTTACAGTCCGTCCCCATTAACCGCTCGGGCATCGACCCAGGAAGAATTTATTCTAGGGTTTTTGATAATCTATGATTAACCTCTTTTTATAATACTCCCTACCCCCAGGGGAAGTCGAATCCCCGCTGCCTCCTTGAAAGAGAGATGTCCTGAACCACTAGACGATAGGGGCATCACTAGACGATAGTGCTATATAGAACCACTCGTCATTATATTATAATGATAGTATGAGCAGTTTTTTGGAATTGTCAATATACTCGAATCGAAGAGTATAAATAGATCAAAGCAAAGAGTCTTTCCTACTTTTCTATTATGCTTTCATAGGTTTTTTTTTTTTTAGTTGATGGTTAGGTTAACCCACGGATCATCCCTTGCTTTTTAGGGAAATTCCTTTTCCTTTTATTCCTTTTAAAGGATTAAGAATAGATTAATAAAAAGGATTCTAGATTAGTTCAATATTGATTTGATTGCTCTAACAGGAAAAAGAGTCCAATTTCATTTATTTTTTGCAATTTAAACTCTGTGCTTCGTTTAGTGTTCAGACAAAAATATGGGCATCTCATACTAAACGAAGTCATAAAATTCAATAAAAAACAGAGACATTTTCAAAAAAAAAAGAAAAAAGTGAATGAATTTAGTAGAAAAGTACTCTATCGGATTCGAACCGATGACTTCGGTCTTGCCGTGGCATTACTCTAACACTAAGGGAAAAGCCCTTTATCGGATTTGAACCGATGACTTATGCCTTACCATGGCATTACTCTACCACTGAGTTAAAAGGGCTTTTTATTCAAAAATTAGCCACTTTCATTTACCATTATAGATCTACTGCATAATGTACAAAATATATGTATATATTAATGTACATAATAGATGTATATATAGATATATATGTAGAGATTTTATTTTCTATATTGAGATATAGAAGTTTATTCATGGTGAGGTTCAAAAAGGCCAAAGGGGCAATAAGAACTGCTGTTAAAAAAATGGTAGACTTTGTTTTTTTTATCTTTAGCCTATTCACTTTTCACGTGCTCAGAATGTTCTGCAGAATTAGGACTTTTTTCTTCTATTGGCTGATCTTATGATGAGAACTTTCTCCATTTATGTTTTATTTCCCTGGGGGGGTCTAAAGGAATTCGCCCTCTTCATATACCCATATGGCTGGGTATTGTATTAATTTTCAGTGATATACTTCTTATCTGTTTTGGTGCGAGATTGAAACAATTTTTCACAGGCATTCCTTGGAAAAACCTTCGAGTTCAAAACTTTTCCATTTTTCAGTTTTGGACGGATTTGTTGCAGCAATTTTCAACGGGTACCCTTTGGAAATAGTACTTGAATATTATCCAAAAGGTGTATTTTGAACAAACTATATTGGAGTTTTATCAACAATTTTATTCTAAAAAGTGAGCAGTCGAATTTATACTGCAGAGTATAAAAATTATTCTACAGCCTGCCTAACAAAAAAGAAAAGGAAGAAAGGGATTGATGGGTACTGTCGCCTATAGGGATTGATGGGTACTGTCGCCTATATCTCTTAGTGTATATTGTAGGAATAATCAAACTATAGAATATGAAGAATACGATCCTAATCGAAATGCATACATTTGGTTCATACGCTAGTGGCATGGTAAGAAAAGATTTCTTTTACAGACTAGAGAGGGGCCATCTAAATCCTAAATTAAAGGCCTGCGATTGAAGTACCAACTGCTTACTTTTCTCCGTAGGTGGGATTAACTTCCTCCTCGAATGGCTACCCTTGACAAAGGGTAGTGTTGGTATCATAATCTACATGTAGCGGGTATAGTTTAGTGGTAAAAGTGTGATTCGTTCTATTAATAACTGAATTTGAAATGATATACTTAAGGTATCCTTAAGTTTTTTATATTCATATTCCGATGAAAACTTTAGTTCTTATAAAGGGTTTAATCCTTTTCCTCTCAATAGCATATTGAGGAAGAATATACATTCTCGCGATTAGTATCCAAAGACTAATTAAATTTGCATGCAAAATACAAATTTGATTATGAGTACAGAGGCGCGAAGCATAATTTTGCATTGGATTAAGTATTCCAATTGAATAAATATGAGTAAAGGATCTATGGATGAAGATGCAAAAAAGTTTATTTCCAATCGTAACTAAATCTTCTTTTAGTTAAAAAAGAAATGGAAGCCCAATAGCTAAAAAACGATAGTTTTGGTTTACTAGAACCATCAGGATATTGTTTCAGCTCGGTGGAAACCCAACTCTTTTCCTCAGGATCTCTTGAATGAAATTAGGGAACGAAGTAAGTAGATTAGATAGATATTTAGGAGAATTTCTATCTCCTACTCTATAGGGATCATCTAGAAAGCGGAGAGCTTTGGTTCCATTCAGACAGAAAAGCTAACATAGATGTTAAGTGGTGAGAATAGCCATAAAGGAGCCGAATGAAATCAAAATTTCATGTTCGGTTTTGAATTAGAGACGTTAAAAATAATCA